CTCCTTCCTGCCTGGTATGTCGTTCCCAAAGTCCAGTTGTTTGACCAATACAATATCTAGAGGTCTCCCCAAAAAACCTAATGTGATCCCTCAGACAGTCGTAGACTGTCAGTCCCCTCTTTCTGCTTTCTTTCCTCTTTCAAACTTTACAATCTGCCTTTTACGAGATCGAGGCATCAAAGCGAGGGTTCGGCATTAAAGCAAGGGCTGTTCGCTGACCAATGCGCTTTCAGGGTCCTCTCTTACCAGAGATTGAAACAGCTGCTTCTTTATATTTATAAATGTAGCATGCGCGCTTCTCTTCCATTCCCGTCCGGAGGTGCCTAACAAGCAACTCGTCCTTACACGGGATGCTAGCAAACAAATAGATAGGCAGTAGACTAAGGAATGAAGGGAAGACCCCTCTTTGAATTCCTTTTCTGGTACATTCACCCCTGCTGCAGCATCTGATGCCTGTCTCGGTTCGGTTAGCGAAGCTGGTGTGTAGTGACTCGTTGGGGCTCTGGGCGATCTATCTACTCCAGCTTTAATCGTAGTTTTCTGGGGAAGGGCGGACGAAGCCACTTTGACAAACAGGAACCAGCCAAGTCAACAAGTCAAAAAGGTGATGGGAAATTTCCAATTAGATCGATCTTCTTCTTTCTTGTTATGGATAGAGGTTAGCTTTGCCAGCTGTAACCGGTTGAAAACGGAGATTCCTTGATGCCGTTCGCTTGACGTGAGGTCATTCCTTTCAACTAGCCTATACCCATCATATGAGGAGCTTTGGATCAAATGGTGCCTAGCCTTGCTAACGGAATGCTTACCTCAGGGCATAGCTCGAATCTCAGTTTGACACCCCTCCCAACGGAATAAGGCTACGCTCCTTTTAAACTCTATCAAATAGTTTCTCACATGAAAGCCCGGAAACTCTCGGTTTCATGCCCAAAGATTGGACACTCCGTATGCTCTTCCCCTCTTGTCTGTCGATCCCTTACCCAAAGAGAATCCCTTGTTGCTCCTGGAGTTTTGTCCTTTTTCACCAAAGGGTTCTCCACCTCGAGACGATCTCTTTCTCCCCGATTCTTGTCCATCCCCCCTACCTTCTGTGACTTCTGTCCCCCATATCTACCGCATCCCAATGCACCTGAGCTAGAAGAATCTTTCTTTTTTTTCTTCTTATCCGCCGGATCTTAACCTAGAATTTCGGCCCCTTGTGATTGACCTCAGCCTGGCCAGATGACCCTTTCCTCTCTTTCCTTTCCCTTTGATCACCGACCCTGACTTTCCATCTTGGCCCTGTGATCCTTCCTCTCCCGTGGTTGAGAACCCTTGCCTGAAACTAGGGTCTCTTGACCACCTCTTCTACCACGAGCGTGATCTAGAAGTTAAAGAGGGTGTCCTATCTGCCTTAGATTACGCCCATGGATTGGATAGAGTCCCCTGATCCCTTTCTTTGGTTCGGGAGTCTTTCTTTATCTTTGGCTGTGAGGGAGTTTCACCGACTAGTCTTGATTATCTTAATAATCAAGATAAGCGCAATTAAGCCACAACCTAAATTCAAGACAGCTTGCCCTTAGTTCAACAAATCGTTACGCTTAGACAACTTTGAGCCTTGCCTCCACTTGCTGAAAAGACTTTCGCTCCACTCCTTTAAAAAGAAAGTAGGAGTCCCAACAAGCTTCAGTCATTCAAAAGTTTGTGGAATCTCGGACTATGTGACTCCTTGTTGTTCCGCCATGAAGGCCTTTCTAGAGCATTAGGATGTGGATTACTGTTGTAGGGGATGAGTCTATGAGCATGCCAATCTTTACGCTAGAAAGAAGGCTTTAGGAAGCCTTGAAGGAAGAAATCCTGTAATTGCATTAATAGATATCTCAACCGTGCAGTTGCTATCAACTAATCCCTTTGCCGGAATGTGTACTTGGATTACTGCCAGGGATGGAATCGCTGTGAGGGCAGGAACGATAAGAAGAAGAACTTATTCTTCTAGCAGTAGAAGCAGAACTACCTGCCCGGGTTAAGTAAATTAAGTAAAATAATCTCTAAACCAGATATATGACAAGGGCAGCACCTATTCTGTTCTTTCTCTATCATTCTATCTGAAAGAAGTATGACACCCGAAAGACGCAGCTTCGGTGTGGGTAGCCAATTTATGAATAACCTTTCCGGGCGCAGGCCTTGCAGGCATTCCGGATTTCACATAACTTTCGAAATGCCATCTTTCGCTAAGGAATAATCAGCTTGTCTGCCCTTACTCTTGAAGAAAGATGCTCTCGCCTTGAGCCCACCATACACGAAGACTAGTTAGACTGCCTATACAATCTTGTCCATGGAATGAAAATTTACCTAGAAGAAGAAAGCCGAACAGGAAAGAAGAGTAACTATCTCATATTCATGGTTGGGAAAGTCGATCTTAGAGACCTTGGTTTTCATTCCACGGTCTCAGACTTTCCTTCACTGTACGGGCCATTCATTACATTACAGATTCAGGAAGAAAGCTATCGTATCGGTTAAGCCCTTAGATTACTAAAAATGAAAAGCTGGTTAGCCCCTATAAAATAAGCGGAAGGAGTTCAGAAGTACACTTTCTTGAGGATGGAAAAAAAGAAGAAGAGTCCGCCGGGTAGTACGCGTGGGAACAGGTCGTGGCACAAAAGAAGAGTGAGTGGGTCCCTGGTCTCCCTTACATAGTCTTTCCACAGAATTTTGTTTTCACTTTATACATAGGAGTTCTGACTGCTGTTGGTAAGCTTCTCGACTTTTTGTTTTGGTCTGGCCAAGGTAAACGTCAAAAGGACATCTATCTGCAGCCTCAGGTCTAGGTCCATATAAAGCAGTGTCAATCTCCAGCCCCAAGCTGACCAGTACAAAAAAAACCATGTGATCTTTCCCCGGAGCAACAACTGAAAGAGAAAGGAGTATGCCTGAGAACCTCGTGAACAAGACAAGAGATATACCATTTAAATTTGAACCAGAGCGAGCTGAAAGCATTGATTTATCCGAGAGCGATTTCACTCCAGAAGACTTAGAGCTTCGAAAGGGGCTGCCTTTCAAGCCGGTATCGAACCTTGGTGAATTCTTTTCACAGCGTTGCTTCTCGTTCTGCCCATACTAAACTGTCTATTGATTGAGACCCAAAGCCTTATTGAAAAGAAGAACTTATTAAATCACTATAAAGAAAATAAAAGGAGGATAAAGCACAGACAACACCTATTCAAAAATAAAGAAAAAGAACCCGCACCCATATAAACCCAGGAGGAATATAAATGGATATATGGAGAATTCTGGACTATGCGTTAAATGAGCAAGCTTCACCCCTCTCCCTAATGGTCGAGCTATTTTTCTTCCTCCAATTTCAGTCCTTTTGTAAACCTATCAGCTGTCGTATAAGCAGTCTGACTCTTGTTTGTGTAGAACCTTCCTTATAAAAAGAGAAAAAGTGCCATACTTTACTTAATCTTTACTTAAAGGACGGACGAGTCAGAACTCTCTTTCCCTTGATGCAGATAAGACAAAACAGAACAGCTATTGAATTAGCTAGCTTTCTTGGAAAAGAGCGAATGCCCTAAATGAATTATCACCCTTGTCGCTTCCATTATAAAGAGATCACACCGAAAACTAGTCCTACTCCTATCCCTTTCTCTTTCATACCGTTAGTGTCCCATCTTGTTTGTATAGGTAACAAGGATGAGACATGAGAGAGAGGACAAAGAGAGAACGGTTACACAGAAGTCGTGGGTGATCATTGGTCACGGAAGAAAGGACTCACTGAGCCGGGATCGCTAACTAATACTAATCAAATACTAATAGAATAGAAAAGAACTGTCTTTTCTGTATACTTTCCCCGGTTCCGTTGCTACCGCGGGCTTTACGCAATCGATCGGATCATATAGATATCCCTTCAACACAACATAGGTCATCGAAAGGATCTCGGAGACCCACCAAAGCACGAAAGCCAGGATCTGAAAGAACTTGAATAGGGTAGTGAGCGGCATAGATGGCAAAGCGGATCTCTTCGACTTAGCAAGAGCTTATACCTCGGCTGAACTTTTTCTACATCGGTCAGGAGTGGATGAGGAATCGGATAGACGATTCAAGGGCTTCTTCAACAAGACTTGTAAACAGAAGTCCTACGGAACCTTCCTACGGGATGAATTTAAATCCCTGCTAGCGAGCATCCTTTAACTTTCATCCCCGGTGGGATTTGAAAACTCCCGTTAGAACCGTGAATACCAGATCGAAAAAGAGATCAAAGATATTTCCTCGAAAAGGAAGCTCCGATTCCCTTTCTTTCTATAACCTATAGAAGAACTGCTCCTTTCTTCACTCTGATTCCCAAAGGACAGTTGAAGTAGGTGTAGGTAAGGTCATGTATTCTATTTATCTTTATCTTATCCGAGGATAACGACAGCTAGTAGAAATCCCTTAAACTCAGCTCTTCTCACTCTAACCCGACCTGAGCTTTGCAACTAAGATCTTCGCCTCCTGTTATGCCCTATGCCTAGATCTGAGCCTACTGATCCTTTATAAGCTATAAGAATAAATTCTACTGCAACTGATGGGGAATAGGCAGATAAGCCTGCACTCAACTACACTATAGAGGAAGGAGGAAGAGGACGGGCTTGCTTTCTTTCCTAAGTCCCAAGTATACACACTAGTGTGAATGACTGCTGCTACCTTTGCCTCGGTAAGTTCCCATGGATCAGAGAAGATAGGGGGAGATCCTAAATCTCTCTTAGCGAGCGGATAATCTTACTAGAGCTTTGCCTCCGAAGTACCTTCTTCGATTCAACGGCTTATCTACTTCTTACGGGTCGACTTTAGCAATAAAGAAAGACCTGCAAGCATCCATTACTGAAGATACTGATTAAGGCTTTCAATCAAAGACTGATAAAGTCTAATCAAGCACGGCGTCTAAGTCATGCAAACTCATAAACTCCACCTAGAAGTTTCCGACATCCCTTGCTTTAGACTGATACAGAGGGGCTGGCTTTGGTAACTACCTATTTCCGCGACACCAACTTCGGACCGGTTAGCAAGCACACTAAACCCCATAATCCGTACAGACTACATGATGGGGAATCACTCCCCAGGGATTGCACTATAGCCGTCTTCGAAAGAGGAAAGACCGAAGAACAGACATTCCCCATTCCCGGAAGTAGCCTCTGATGTCACCCAAAGCCAAGCCAAATACCTATTCTCACCCCGATAGCAAACCTTTTGGATTCGATCGCAGGTTTTTATCTAACCTTAATCCTGATCAGGTCACCTTTCAGGAAGATTTATGCATCCGCTCGGACGACCAAGCCTCGGGACAATTAGCTTTGTTATGCCGTCAAGCTAACGTGTAAGCGACCATAGGTTTCCGAATAGAGGAATTTAGCTTCTCGGCGGATGCCGTGATCCGCCTTTGAATCATCGGAAAAATCCGCCGGATATGGAATGGCTTAAGTAGAACTAGTCCGGTGCCGCTCCTATCTCTAAAGGGCTGTCTATTTTCTTTAAGCTTTTCCAATCCTATATTCAATAGCTATTGACTCAAACGCTGGGATTGGAATGCTTGACTTGCTTTCAAAGCCTTTCTAGGCTAACTCTTCACTAGGCTAGCGAAGGAACTGACATTAGGGCAACAACTCCTGACTCGAGGTTGAGAATAGGATTCGATTGAAAACGGGATCAATCAACATAAAAACCCTCTTCCGATGCAGTTAAGCTCGAACTTGCAGCCAGTAGTGCGTTATTAAGACTGCAATCTAAGCCGATAACTAGAGTAAGGAAGTTCTAAGTTTCCGTTCCAATTACGCAATTACATTACATTTTGAAATGAAAGAGATCGAGCTAAGCTATTGGAAGGATTGGGATAGTAACCAGCCCTATAAGCCTACCTTGTCCCCGGCTAACCAGCAAGGAGTCAACTGCCGGACCATTCCATTCATTGTCTTATTCTCAACCTCTCCTCGGTTACTATGAACTACCAAGCCAATCTCTTCTGTTGATGATTGATAAGCACTACTAGTCCCGTAGAAGCTCTTAATGGCATAGCCGTTGCAACAAGAGTAAGCGCTGTTGGATAGAAGACTGGTATAGAATCTGCTGTGGGACTTCACAAGCTCATGCCATCAAAAGTAAGCTCTTTCGGAAGAGAAGGGGTTGCATATTAAAATGCTGTTAGCAAGTAAATTATAGAGGGAGGGCAGGACTATTTCGCCTAGTAGGAGTAAGAGTCTTAGCATGTTAGCACTTTCAATTGGACAGCTTTCCACAGGGATGGAGCGGAAATTTTAGATTCAAAAGAAAAAGATTCTTTTGTTTTCAAAATGGGCATTTTAGGCCTCGAAGTCGCTCGGCGAGTCCTGCCACAGGAAGGGGCATACGTCATAAGGGGTCAACTGCCTCAGCTCAGAGCTAATCCGTCAAATGTTTTGACGAACAGCCCCTATTATGTGCTGCTACCGTCTCATCCTCGATAGAATGATCAGTGTAGAGATTTGGAAAGTCTTCCGCATAATAAGATCCTGCACCGAAGAACTTCGGGAAGTTATCTAGGATTCTGAGATCCGGCATGGGCCCCAGAGGGGGTTGTAATGCCAGTGGGGTGGCGGATAGCCAACGTTTCGGAGGAGTCAAAATCCTCTGATGGTTCTGTTTCAATCCCCGTTTCTGGTTTCGGTCTTTCTGGATCGTTACAGTCAGTGCCAGCCCGGTCTATAGATGCTTGGGTTCGTAGAAGATGACTGTCAGACCTGCGGCCAGGGCGAGTGAACTAGGTTTTATCTATCTCTAAGTACTATCGTATTTTCATATATATACGTTATATGAAAATCCATACATACTCATAGTATGGTCTTACTTTACTACAGCGCCTGGTTCATTTTTTTCTACCAAAAAATAGTCTTTACGCCTCAACATTACGCAGGCGATGGTAGCCTTTCCTAAAACAAGGTGGGTAGCCTTAATCCTAAACAGGTCACTCCTACTTTCTTGTGTTAGCCTTCGCGTCCCACACCCGTGCGTGGGTAACTTCCTAGAGTAGAGGGATTCGCCCAGAGACAGAGAAGTGGGAAACCGAAGATGAAAAGAATACCGATAACTGTGATAGAAAACTTCTACGCCAGCTTTCTTTCTAAGAACTTTTCTTCCAAGGTTTATATCAGACGGGCTCACAGCTTCAAGCACTACGAGCTCAATCTCAAGAACGGGCTTGCTTGCTACTAGATCGATAGCAGAAAGAAGGACTGAAACTACAGCTGAAACTGGATCTCAAACCATTAGGAAAGCAATCAATCTGGTGAAACCTACTAGATAAGGACTAAAACTTGAACTTGCTTGATTAATATGAAAATCTTTAACTGTTATCTGGAATCCTTTTAGATCGTACCCTATAGCATCATTCATAGAGCTATTTACTTCTCTGACTTCGTCCTTAGTTAGGTTGAGTATAGGATTTCAACTTCTTTTGGTGATAAAAATGACGTAGTAAAATGAAGCTTTTGGTACTATAACTATCGGTTATTTACATTCAAGCAATGCCTTTTATCTGAGTCCATCTAGGAAAAGAAAAAAGTCTTATTTTAGAGTAGGTTGACGAACTACCTGCTCGTGCAATCCAAATAAGAAGTAACTTGCCATAGCGTTTATGTTTGAATTCCCGGGGGACAGGGACTAGTGGATCGATCATGATGAGAAGAAAGTCTTTGCGTAAGGTAAGGGTAAGTTAAAGTAAAGAGATCGAACCCCCCATGAGAAAGAAGCCTAAGCCCCGATACACCGAAACCTCTGATTCCGGTCCTTAGGCCAACCTACGACTAGTCAGAAATTGCGTAACGTAAGAGAAGAAGGGTCGTAAGTAACATCAAGGCAAAAAAAAAGCCATAGTTTTCACATTTGAATTTCTCCTAATTTTATCTATTCTTAGTCCTGTTTTTACTTTACTTTGTCTGTACATGCATACCTTAACCTAATCCCACCAATTCAGAATTGCCAAGCTAGCCCACAGATCTGGGCTGAGAAGAGCAGCTGACCAATGTGTCCAGTGCCCAAAGCGTTCTTCCTTCACTACTGAATGCGAATGACTAACTGATCTAGGGAGCTCAGACTGAGGCAACGATGGTTCGGTTCAGTAAGTCAGAAGGGGAGCTAGCCATGCCCGAAGTCCTCATCGAAGCACTGAAAATTGCGTAAGAGACAGAGCGCAATCAAGAGATAGACTCGCTTTTCCAGGACCTACTTGGGAACAGGAAAGCGGACTTGACTTCATCGATAAAGCTATATGCTTTCGTAACACGTATCTCCCTTTCGTTCCTTTCGTATACTAAGGGAAGGGGGGTGTATACCTGTGCACCTTGGAAGGGTGCTGCTGAAGTGGACCCTTCCATTCGATCAAATATAGGCCTTTTTTCTGACTGAAAAAGTCGATTTCGAAGCAAAGAATCAGCCTCAACCGTAAGTAACTTAGTGCAAACAATTCTCCGGGTGACTGGATCGCCCCGGCGGGGAAACTCTGACGCAGAGGGCCCTGAGAAGCGTAGCCGAATTAGGATAAAACTACTCGACTTCGCAGGAAATTGCGATCCTACAAACTAAATGAAAAATGAAGTTCTTTTCTTTTTTCTTCCGGTCTCTAATTGTTCTGAGGTTGCATCTTATTTTTTCGTTGTCTGGAGTAGGTCTAGGACCTAGAGATTTGATCTTGTTTCGGCTTCGCCAGTTTCCATTTTCCATAAAATTGGATATTTTTGTGGTGTTCCAAATCCTATTTCTTTTAATTATTATTAATATTTCACGTTCTTTCTTCCTGCTATTAATGGATGAACTAAGAAGTGCGGTGGCGCAGTTCTACCCCCCGTTGGAGGGGAGTGGTGGGTTGGGGGGAATGAATGGCGGCTTCAACCCACCACCTGTGCCTGACAATTCTTCAATTGTAGCTACTGTCTCACACGAAGCGGAGGACCAGCCGGGCTCCTCTCATATCGCCCCTTCTCATGGTCAGGGGGAAGTAGGTGAAGGTCAAAGGAGGCTGTTGTCCGTAATAGAACGACACCTTCGGGCGCACTGTCGTTCCCCCGCCGTAAAGAGACGATTCCCTCAAGTTGAAAATTGGAAGCAGGAAGATTTCGAGTATTTCTCTAAAAATCTTTCGATTTCGGAATTGGACTGTGATGTGAAAAGCGAGGTTGAAATTTTGGACCTCGCACTTTTTGTGGACAATCATGCTAGGGAATTTAAGCCAATATTACGTCAGTTTCTCGAAAAATACTTTGAGGAATGATGATGAAATTGTTTCATTATTCGTTATTTCCGGGTCTTTTCGTTGGTCAACAACCAACTCTCTATAGTCAAAACACAACTCCTCCTGCCGCTATGCGTCCTATTGGGACGCTTCGAAGTTTTGTTCTGCCAAGGTCTAATCGTTCTGACGTAGTCTAAGTCTTCGAGGGGAATGCCGACTGCCGAAGTTGAAGCTGAAACCGATGATGTTAACTGGCGATGCATATTCCGGAGCCGCGGCACAAAATCTTTCCCCTGTAGAAAGAAGTGTCTCCGAACAATTTCTGATGAGCTGACCCTATCTGAGGCTGTCGACTTAACTGCGCCGAATCTGGAGGTCTGCTTTGATCCGAGTCTTCCATGGCCTGATCGTGCTCATATTGATCCGGAGGAAAAAACCTGCCCCAAAGGCTATGCTCTGCCAAAGCGGTGCCCCTTAAATGTGCTCTCATCAGATAAGATAGAATTAAAGTAGTGAGAGTCTAGGTAAGCCCGGGGAGCTATGGGGGTCGGAGTGGTCTCTCTAGTCATACCAAGTAGCTATATGAATTAGGTGAATTTCCTTCTCGATTCAATCTTTAATTTCGTTTGATTTTAGGTAGAAAGCCGCAGTAAAATATCTCTTTTGGAACAGAGCTTTAAGCCTTTAGCACATCAATAGCAGTCAAATCCTCCTTTTGTTTTGAGCCCACTAGATGTTAAAGTCTTACTTCGAATACCCTTGAAAAGGACCTGTTATCTTTCTTTTTATCTTTCTTTCAAAGAAGCTACAAGCCTATAGAATCCTCGGTCCCGAGCTTTCACTTCCATTAGGATCACTTTCCTCGGCTTTTAACTATCGCGGTAGGAAAAAGAAACCTTCGCCTCGATCACTTGAAACTGCGATTGCGCTTCGCGAGCGAACTACTAATAGTGCAACTACTAGAAATCGAAACTCTAATTTCACCCCTAAGAGGACTGCTTTTGCTTTTCAACATTCTTCCATTAGCGATATGTTTAACACATCTAAGTCAAGCAGGGAGTTTTATCGGTTACAGTTGCCCGGCTCCCAAAAACAGGTTCTCATCCGAGGAAGTGTAGAGTTGGTCAAGTGCTCTCTCTCTTCCTTGAAACTAGAACAAAGAGAGTTTCACTTCGAACGAAAGAACGAAGGGTGAAAATCCTAGGTTGCTTGCTTCCTTAGACGCTGAGCAAAGCTGGAAGGAAAGATTCCAGGGCTGGAATCAAAGTTGAAATTCCAAGGTGGTTTGCTCAGGTGCACCTAAATTCTTATGGCCTAGTACTCTAATTTACTCACAGTAGTTGGTTAGACCACTGGAGCCATCATGAAATCTCGACCACTAATACCACCTAAGATCCATCGATCATACAAGATGACAGTATCTGGAGACAACACATACTGAGGAGTAGTGCTGAGATTCCAGCCTGCTCCCATGTCATACAATTTCCATACAAGACCGAAGCGAATGAGATTCTCATCAACTTCGGATCTCTTCCAAGTCCTTGTAAACACGGGGCAAGAAGCTCATCAATGGACACATCTGGGGACAATGCTTTGGTATGGTACCAGGATACTTGTTTTAACCACTGCCTTACCCATCCGAGTAATACAGTGCGTTCTAGGATCTCCCGTTCACCATCAAACACCAAATCCTGAGGAAAGATCTGGATCTCCTTGGGCTTTAATTCCCGACGGAGAAAAGCAACCATACGCCCCTTTAAATAAGGATTGAGAGGTTTCCCTCTTCCAAGCCAAAATTCAAGGGGGAGTTGCTTTGACCCAAAGGGTTTAGCATGCGCTACTTTCAAGCGCTCCCATTTCCGAGATTGAGTACTCAGCAAACGGGAACGGACTCGATAACCTGCTCCTCCAAGGCGCTGAAGTATTTTAGGATCTTCGATCCCATATTTACCAGCAATTTGGACCAGGCCTCTTATCGATCTACACCCAGCCAGAGCACGAAGTGATATTGGAGAAAGATCCTTTTGAAGGGATTTTGTCCGCTTAGCAAATTCACAAGTACCATTAGTTGATAAAATCGACTTTGGTAGTGAAATGCTGACTCCTAACTGAGATAAGATCTCTCGGTAGGCATGAGCCACACGCTCATCGGCGATGACAATATCATCACCGAGGAGGGCATAGTCCCAAAACGGGGTGGTACGAGCTGGATATGCTCTTTTGGCTGCGATCCAAACCACAAAGTGGTGGGACAGCGAGAAAAGTGACCAGGAACCTTTATAACCTAAAGGTTGGCCGACCATAAATGACACCTCATACTCCTTCTTTGTAAGGGGAGGGCCGACAAAGAAAGTGTTGAGCCCAAGGGAACTGTTGACCACTGATGATGCCAATGTTGGACCAAATAAGGTCTCAAACATTGTGTAGATAACACAAAGTGGCCATCTATCCGTTGCAGATTTTAAATCGAACGAATAGACCACGTCTCGCGGAGAACGTTTAAATTGTTCTCGGAGACGGGACAGTGGTCCTTCTTGGTCAAAGGTCCCATCAGACGGAAGTCTTGATAGAACCTTAAATGCCCATGAATGGACGGGTGACAAAAGACGTTGCTTAACATAATTACATATGGCAAACAAGCGTCTTTTCTTGCAGCACCCTCGATCACCTGACATAACCTACCTGTAACCAATGGTACCTCTTTATAAGCTCCAAGGAGCGTTGAGAGCTGAGGCCCAACAGCCCGCTCGAAATAATCGAGGTCATCATTGGCCCACATGGTATTTAACCGGAACTCAAAAGGTGCAAGCACCCGATGAGACCATAAAACACCAGGTGAGAAGAAACCATCCGGAAGGGAATGGATTTTATTCACATTCCAGATAAACCCTGCCAGTTCGTGCTTAAGATTCATAAAGATATTCTCAGGCACTGGATGACAAGATTTACATTCCGGCAGCAACCCATAATCAGAAGCATTCTTAACGTGTGCTTTGATATAAGAGGTTGACACAGGAGTCGACTTCCAGGTAGGCTCCCAACTAATTCCTTTCTCAAGGGAAATAGTTGAGATACTGGGAATATATGTCTTCCATAAGTCCAAGGCAGAAACTTTCATTTCAAGGTGGTTTGCTTACTTATACATAATCCAGTGAAAACATAAGATTTTCTTATCTCATATCTCCGGAGCGAGAAAAGGTCTTGGCAGGTGAAGGTGTGGGATCAGACGCACACAGTTTGAGGCTCGGAGGCAGAGGAGGCAAACAAGAAGCCGAGGCGGACCCTCTCATATACGATGGAGTGGCTGGATTTGCAACAATCCCATTGAGATGCACCTGCGAAGAATGGGGCAAGGCTTTGCATTGCATTCCGGGCTGCCTCCAGGATTCCCCCTTTTTTATTTAAAATTTAAAAGAGTAGTTATGAAAATAGAAAATATTCTATTTGCATATGTAAGGAAGGGGGGGATTTGTGCTGTCTGTTCCTGAGCCCACCCCACAAAGGTGCTAGCTACTGAAGTGGAAGAGTCTTGGGGAGTTCAGAGTCGAATCTGATGCTAAGTTCCGGTATATATAAACATGCGGAGAGCGGGGAATAGGCCTGTGGAATCATTTTCCGGCAGAGGAAAATCATCTTTGGGAACATGCTTTATTGATATTTAGAATTTGGAAGAAGGAAGAAGAAAGGAGGAGAATGAAGAGTTTAAAATTGAAAATAAAAATGAAAAAATTTCTTGTTTTTCTTATGCGGCACAAGGAAGGTCTGAATCTGAATGAAGCCCACGAGCGTATTTCGTCCGCATTGGACTGTCGATCCATCTTGATATCGGAAGGTAAGAAGAACGGCAATTATCATCTTGTACTTGGCGTTTTATGTGTTAATTCCTCAAAGAGCACGATATTGGCAAAAAAGATACATATCTTATTTAATGACTGCCATTGTGAGACCCGTTTTTTAAAAGGATGGGGTCCCATATGTACATACTTTTCTTCCCGGGGAGAGTTTCAGGCGTTCGGCTGTTACTCTGAAAAGCAAATCCACGCCATGGCACAGCAAACAAGATACCATAAAAAAATGGGCTGCGGGAGTGATAAGAATCCTTGGGAAGGAAAGAATTATAACAAAAAAAGGAGTTCTTTAACCCGGTCGAAATGGTTCGTTATTAAACGGGCTGCTCTCGCGGCTGTTGTCTTTAAAATCATAGGGTATTTTTTTGACAAAACGATACCCTATTTCGAAGGTGGAATAGTCCACTTTTTCCCTCACCTCGAAAAAGTCTTGTATCGTATCATCAACATGATAGGGTCTCGGGAAGAAGAGGGATCAATGGAAGAACCCACCCCGGAGGAGTCTTCAAAGGATTTCTATGGATTAGTATGCGTTGCTTTGTTTTTCGGTGGTACCTTTTTGTTAATTAGACTTTTTTTTTGAACAAATCTGATTGATTTTGCAACAGGAGGGGTTGGTCATAAATTTGGAGAGTTTGCTTCTACACGGAAACGAAGACTTTCGAGAACAAATATTAAACCGGGAAGAAAAAAAGAGAAAAAAGTCTAAGGCGCATATGGCGCGAAAAGGAAATCCGATTTCGGTAAGACTCGATCTGAATCGTAGTTCAGATTCAAGTCGGTTCAGTGAGGGCGACCGCGAAAGTCACCGAATGGGTCAGTCTTTTCCTTCAGTTTGTCCTATATTATAAAAATATAGCGTGGGAGGACGTTGCAGATGTCCGGGACGGACACGACTTCTTCTAACGCTAGAAGACCACTGGAAGACACCCGGAACCAGAGCATGTCGTGAAAGAAGCACACTGGGCGGGCGTGCTTCGACCGTGTCTCCGGGGCACAGTTGAATGTAGATATCATGAACGCGAGGTGCTGGATACCTGGCCGAGAAACCCGGGCAACCACTCCCCTATGTGCCGATCGCTAGCGCATCCAGGGCCCCGGCGCCCTGCTCCGCTGGAGAGGCCTAGCCTGATCTGAGAAGTGCTAATTCGGTTCGTATAGACTTCATTTAAGAACGCCGCCGCCCCTAGAATCAATAAGAAAACAAGTGCTAAGTTTCAGATCAGTGAATAAACCGAAACGAAAGAAGAAAGAGACGTTTCTCGCTCGGCGCCTAAAGCGCACTATGCCCCGCTTCAACAAATGAGAGTTTTCGGTGGAACCGGTGAACCACGCGAGCTGGTTAGATGCGTGGGACAGAGGGCTCGTAGTACCTGCTAGCGCAGCTATGCAGTGGAAGGGAAGGAGCCTAAATCGACCCCCTTCTTTCTTTTTTTTTCTTTTAAAAAAAAGCAGTACAAAGAGATTAGACTCTCGGATGAGACTAAGCAGCCACCGACCGTTCCGACGCGCCCCTGACCTATTTTGATTAAGACCGAAACCCTATCTAAAATGGAGCCTAGTTTAGGCTGTCAAACAAATGATAGAATACAAAATTTAGAATATAACCACTTTTGGGGATATGGATGGAGTCTCGCTCAGTAAAGAGAGTTGTAGATTCGTAGGATCAAGCCCTCTCCTTACGTCGAGCTGCTCCGCTCCTTTACTTTCTATGTTATTAGTAAAGAAGGGCTAAGGCTGCAATCTTTCTAAAGCAAGAAGCGAGAAAGTTGACTTTGAGAAAGAAGTTGTTGCCGCTTTCTTTTTTTAGTAAGTCAACTTGTTTTATATCATATCAATAAAGGCGAAAGGTTGCTTTACTAATAAGGCGTGTTAGCACTTTAGTTTGAAATAAGAGGACGTTTAAATATATTTGAAGGCACTACCTTAAGGTGTTTACTCCGGGCTAACAGACCCCGTTCATCAGCACCATCGCTACAATGATGGGTGATGTAGGAGTCCGTTATTGGCGTACTTTTCCAAGTAGGCTCCCATCTAATCCCTTTCTCAAGGGGAATAGAGGAGATAGTGGGGATGTAAAGGTCCCAGAGTGACCTGGCAGATTCCTTCATCTCGCCAAGAAACTCCTTAATAGGACCTATATACTCATCGTAGTTCTCCGGAACTGAGGTGATAGAACTAAAAGTCTCCTTAGAAACCTTCGGAGCAAGTTCTACCAACTTAGCTAAAGAGAACCATGAAAAGTATATTCTTACGATTACATCACCATGCTCACTCCGAGCCCGTATATGCTTTCGCAGAACGGAAGGAATGATGCGTGGGATCCCACATCGTGTCAGTGACACGGGAACAGAAATGGCTTTATGGTAACTCCCAGCGTAATAACGCTGGAGGCAAACATTGCACTGCTTTAAATAAAGCGCAGTAGCAAGAAGCCCCGATTTCCGCTTCAGATGCATCACCTGCCTGACAAAAGAAACGGCAGCGAGACCGACCTCAACTGAGAAGACACCAGATACTATTAGAGGGACTCGAAGAAGAAGACCCTTTAACAGTCGAGCCCGTTCAAAAAGGCTCCGCCAAGGAAGTCTAGGGACCCGTTGTACTAAATTGAATAATGTCATCATGATGTTATTTAGTTTCAGTCAACGCTACCTATTATTCCTACTCTCCTTTTCGGGTCAAATAAATTGACCTCGTGGGGGGGCGCCTGGGTTCCAACCAGGATCAGTTTCGACAAGATGTAATTCTTGCCGTTACTGACTGAGGTTATCCATGGTATATTGCTAAAATACTGATTACTCAGTACAAAGTCAACCACCATGGGTGCTCGGTTTAATAAGGACGTTTAGGCTTGACTAATAACATATAATTTTTTAATCAGGGTGCGCAGGTTTGGAACCCTATACATGGGGCCTTTCCTTTCAAATGACAACTGCCTCTTCCTGCTGCGAAGGCCTTGCACGAAACCAACCCCCCCACCCCCGATCAAGTACCAGTTGTTTCGCTGGTAGGCCCACTTAGGTTAGGGGGGCATTGTCCCTCAGTTCTTACCAACCTCCGGTGTGTAATCGACATGTTGCTAACTTCAACTCGGTTGAATAAGAATCATTGATTCCCTTTGCTGTCCATTTCTTATTCATTCAGGGCGCTCGGCCGGTGCTCCTTTTTCAAACCAGAACAACTCTGAACATTAGGGAAGATAAGGGAAGACCACCTGAGCGAACCGACCGAGGGGACTTGACTTATTCGAACCGAACGATAGCGGCTTAAAGCTAAGCCTATCACGAGCAGCGTCGCTGCTTGATCGGCAGGGACGGGGAGAAGCATCTCAAAGTATGGGGCAAAAGATCAAGCGCTTTTACTTTTTCTCCCGGGATTCATCACAGGTTGGGTTTGAGAGCCGTGTGATGGGTGACTATCCAGCACGGTTCGGGGAGCACTTTTTGTCTGCGTTGGTGAATGGAAGCCCCTCTATCAAGCAAGAAAGAAGCGGCTATTCCCACGGCGGAGTCACCATTGACTCTATTTATTATTATAAAAAATTAGTGTATCAAGATGTCAATCTGAGATCTTATTTCGGTTCGATACGTCCACCTACGAGACTCACCTTTGGCTTTCGTCTCGGTAGGTGTATTATTATACATTTTCCCAAAAGAACATTCATTCATTTCTTTCTTCCCCGTCGACCACGACGACTGAAACGACGCGAAAAATCCAGACCCGGAAAGGAGAAGGGCCGGAGGGCAGGGAAAAGAGTCGAGTCGATCAGGCTCGACGACCGGGAGAAGCAAAACGAAATTAGGATTTGGCCGAAAAAGAAGCAACGCTATGGATACCATGACCGATCACCATCGATAAAGAAGAATCTTTCTAAATCACTTCGGGTAAGCGGGGCCTTCAAGCATCCGAAATACGCCGGGGTTGTAAATGACATAGCGTTCCTGTCCTTCAGAAAAACAAAATTATTCAAGTTATTTTTCCCCAAGAAGTCCCGCTCCGACGGCCCGACGAGTCATCTATTTAAAAGGACCCTCCCTGCAGTGCGCCCCTCCTTGAATTATTCGGTCATGCAATACTTATTGAATACAAAGAACAAAATTCATTTCGACCCCGTCGTAGTTCTCAATCATTTCGTGGCACCGGGCGTGGCTGAACCATCTACGATGGGGGGAGCGAATGCGCAGGGAAGAAGCTTAGATAAGAGAATACGTTCTCGCATCGCTTTTTTTGTAGAAAGCTCGACCAGCGAGAAAAAGTGTTTGGCCGAAGCCAAAAAGAGGTTGACCCACTTCATTCGCTTGGCGAATGATCTTCGCTTCGCGGGAACAACAAAAACCACCATCTCGCTCTTTCCTTTCTTCGGTGCTACCTTTTTCTTTCCAAGGGATAGAGTTGGGATGTATAATAACCTTTTTTTTGAGGATGCCCGGGAACAACTCCTAGGTCAATTAAGGATCAAATGTTGGAAACTCATGGTTAAGGATAAGGTAATGGAATTGATAGAGAAATTCATAGACCTAGGTAGGATAGGAGAATTGATAAAGGGAATAGAGATGATGATAGAGATCATACTGAGAAACAGAAGAATTCCGTACGGGTACAACTCTTATTTGAACGAAGTGAAAAAAATGCGATCTTTGTTGTCTAATAGAACAAACACTAATACCTTAATTGAGTCGGTCAAGATCAAATCTGTTTATCAAAGTGCTTCTCCGATTGCTCAAGACATCTCTTTTCAACTGAGAAAGAAAACAAGATCATTTCGTTCCATTTTTCGTAAAATAGTGAAGGATATTCCATTAGTAATGAAAAAAGGGGTGGGGATCCGTATATGTTGTTCAGGTCGATCAAAAGGCGCAGAAATAGCTAGAACTGAATGCGGAAAGTATGGAAAAACATCTCGTAATGTATTTAACCAGAAAATCGATTATGCTTCTGCGGAAGTATCTACTCGTTACGGAATCTCAGGTGTCAAAGTGTGGATTTCATATAGTAAAAAAAAGGGGGGACGTGCTATATCCGAAACGAACGAAATATAGTAAATATCGTAAAGGCAGATGTCGTAGGGGTTGCAAACCAGACGGTACACAACTGGGTTTTGGAAGATATGGCACTAAAAGTTGTAGAGCTGGTCGTCTTTCATATCGAGCCATTGAAGCAGCGCGTCGGGCTACAATCGGACAATTCCATCGTGCTATGAGCGGACAATTCCGAAAAAATGGTAAGATATGGGTAAGAGTTCTCGCGGATATCCCTATTACCGGGAAACCTACAGAAGTAAGAATGGGAAGAGGAAAAGGAAATCCTACGGGTTGGATTGCTCGTGTGTCCACGGGACAAATCCCATTTGAAATGGATGGTGTGAGTTTGTCAAATGCTCGACAAGCCGCTACATTAGCGGCGCATAAACCATGTTCGTCAACCAAGTTTGTTCAGTGGTCGTAACGTAATTGGTTAGTGGGGAAAAACCGGGCCGGGATTCAAAAGAATTAGGCGAAGTGTTTGTTCCTGAACGACGGAAGTGGAAAGACACTAAAGGAGAGGGATATACTCTTTTGTTTGTAATCGCCGAAATTGTACGACGAACCTTTTTGTTCCAGGCGTACTACCCGGATATGTTACGGTTTATTAGTGCTTTCTGGTACTCTTTCCTTGGATTGTATAGGATATTAAATGATCACAAGGTGGTGCTTGGGCAGGTCTTCTCTGATTACGTTCGGACGTGACAGGGAAGCCAGGAGGTCCAGGGACATAGCCGACCGATGCATTCCCCATCCAGCACTTAACCGACGAAAGAGAGGGGAACGCAGCCCCCGCCGCCATATGAGTCAGATACTATTATAGTTTTACTCTTTTGGGAAATTAAAGATGTCTTTTTTTGTTTTGGCGATAATCACTTCTGGGAGGGTGAATCCCAGGTTCCACCACAAGAAAGAAGGACAAACGGAAGTGGACTGGGGGGTCGCCATATGTTTTAGGTGGGGTTTTTTGAAAGAGTGCCCTTCCCCAGCCTCCAATCGGGTCAAAACAGAGGACTAACCTCACTAGAATTGCAGTCCGCCCCCCCTTAGTGAGTTTCGCCTTAAAACCAAAGGGAATAGCGGAATAGAGACAAGTTCCGCTGTGAATAAAGTCTACGTTCCGTAGACTGAACTTCACGGTTATGGATACGAGTTACAAAGGCTCCACCAAGTTCTGTCTATAGCCCGTTCATAAATTCACTCGACCACTCAGACTTAACGAGAACTTTTTAGACGAGTTCCGTGTAGCCGGTGAGTACGAGTACAGCCTATGAAACAGGCTTTGAGTTCCATTACATTGCAAGAAATCATTCCCGCCATTCTCCCTTCCAGTGAACCCCACGTGTCTGCCTCCGGCTTCGAAGCAGTGGGGAAGAAAAGCGAAGTACACTTGTTGCTTCGACTTCATTCATACACTTGTCAGCTCAGTTAGCGAAGGCAAGGTGTGAAACGTTGTCTCCACTGCTCGTGAAACGGAGGAGACTCGGTCAGTATAAGGAATGTTTCTCGAGCTCAGGTACGGGCGACTCAGTCACATGTGCTCGACTGAATATGCAGCCACGGAACTGCTAAATCCCTCGTGAGACTCCAGTTTCGGTCAATCGTGCTTGTCAGCCTTCATCACCACTGCTTTGGCGACCCGGCTGAACGAATGCAGTGACGCGACTTGTGTATCTAGGAGTTTTCCGCAGTGGAACCTGTCAAGTTCAGTCTATGAATAAAAAGTTTTTGGTAAAAGCCTAGACAAAAGGTGCCTAATAGCATAAGGGAGACTAATCGGGTAGCGAATCCCATCCCTCGACGTGGGATTATGTTCAAGCGCACAACATCGCCCAGAAGCTTATAGCCGGGCGAAGCGGTCCAATTGAAGCAGATTCACTGGCATCGGTTCCTTCCATCAAAGCTGAAAAGAGCATCTTCTTGGAATCCCATTCAGTCAAACAGCTCTCTGTGAGCTGCCTGTGATACGGGAAAGAAAGCTTCATCGACTAGTCTGTTTGGGACATTGTTCGCGCTAGATCTGATATGGCTCGTTCTCTTCTTGGTGGAAAAAAAAAGCAGTAGGGAAGAGAGATGAATTTAACTGGAAGCAATGCCATCCTGTCTGTGAGTTAGCCATTGAACTCGAAATTGGCAGCTATCTAGCTATTTTCAGCTATAGAACTTTAATGGCTGTCTAGCTTATAAGCTATATAGCTAATTATATAGTATAGCTAGCTATAGAGAAGCTAGAGATAAGAATATAAATAAGGGTACCTGATCTTGCTTCAAAGCAGCTTTCTTAGCAGAACTTCCAGATACAGTGAAATCTAGTTTAGTTGATCTGTTACAACAGATCCATTGTCTTGGTCTTAGTATGAAGACAAACAGTTTACAGATCAATCTAGATAAGCTATCGAGAATAGATACTATAAAGATCTAATCTCTCACTCTCCCTTTCGAGCATTCCTTTTCTACGAGACATTTCAATCGTTCAACTTGCATATATGCCATTTTCTTAGACTATTCTCCCTGTCCATTCAGGAAGTTCGGGTTCAGTTACTTTCCGTTCATTCAATCTCTGTCTGTCTTGCGAAATCAAGAGGAAAGTCATGCTAAAGTTGCTTTAGCAGCTCCGGTATAGGCGTATAAGCAGTCAATCAAGCAGCTGATTCAAAAGAAAGAGGATCAGACTGACCGGGCAGAGAAGAGGTTCCCTCTTTTCTTTTTCGGGTACATAATTGCCTATAATTACCTAAACTAGATTTTCTTGCCAGTGTAGTAAGATTGATGGATTGCCGGTTAGGTAGATAAAGTGAAGGCTCATTCACAGGTACCAAAGAGCCAAGCCGGTCAGATCCAACCTTCCCAGAAGCACTAGCTAGGCAATTTCCACTTCTTGGAGAAATACTATATGTTTGTTTTTCTTCATCATATCAGTCCTTTCTTGTCTCTGTTCACTCTCTTCGTGAACCTCTGAGTTCAAAAGAAGCAGTTTTTGATCCTCATTGGCGACAGGCCATGGAAGAAGAAATCCAAGCGCTGAGGCAACTGCAATAAAGAACAGAGTGTTGAATAGAAAATAGATCAGCAAAGGAGGGAGCTAAGGTAGTGGTATTCGCCTTTGCAGCTCTTAGTGAAAAAGGAGCTCTGCCATCTCTATCAGCTAGTTAGCTAGCCGCTCTTTCCCTAGTCTTAGCTAGTCTCATTTTCCTTCGGCTTCTGGCTTTCGGACTAGTCCTGCCTTTTTAGGCTTTTTAGGTTAGGCAAGCAGGGAGAGAAAGGGACAAGGGCTTAGACTCTCTATTTCCTTTAGCTGGAAATATAGGACCCTGATATGGTCTATGAGAAGAGCGAGCTCTAATGTATCTACGCTTTATCTTGATAATAGCAGTCTTAGTCTTCTGGGAGTAGCTCTCCCCATTCGAGAATAAGAATCCTAGCTAGCTTAAGATCTACTGGTTTGATACATCCAGGATAGGGACGGAACTATCCGTCTTTCCTGCCCCTTACAGGACAGCCCATATCATCCTGTCACTTCGCTCTAGTGACTACTATCCTGCCCCGGTGGGGGCTGACTTTGAGGCATAGCATTAGCAGTCGAGCATCACATCTCGGTCAATCCGTTGAAAGCGAACAAAAAGGGAGTACTATGCTTTATCCCCGGGCAAGTCTCTTAGTGTGCTCTCCTAATTCTTTCTATGCTATGAAAGCGCCTAAGCCTAAGCTTTCCCAGTTAGGGTTAGCGGTAAACTAGCCGGCCTTCAGCTATATCCCTAGCCTTCTACAGAGCAACCTAAACGAGCTCAGCACTCGTTGGTGATCCGTAAGACCCAAAGTCTTATGTGTGATGGCCTCGTCATGTGATTGGCCCAGGTTATACCTTACACCACGAGAGCCTGGAAAGCTCGATAAAGGCTTTAAGAGAAAGCCCTATTCGCTCACATGCTTAATCCCCTCTAAGCATAGCTTAGAGTAACTACGCACCTTATAGCATATATAACAATGGGAGTATGAAAAGCTAATAACATACCTAGAGGTATAATATAGACTAGCCAAGACTTGAAACTATAGAAGAAAGAAGAAGAGCTCTAATGTATCTACGCTACATCCCTCTCCTTACCAGTCGAGCACTTCATACCTTACTCTTTAGAGTAAGCAAGTAAACTACCTTTTCTAGGCGTTTTGTTAGCTCGGTTCCTCAAGCTAGTAAGTAGCTGTCCTGCCCTTGAGCCAGTGAACCTCAGGTAGAAAATGCCTGCCAGTGAGACAAAGTCATTCCAACCACAATGCTTTCGATTGATTTCATATATGCTCACGATCCAGTCAAGAATAGAATTCTAGTACGAGTAGCAAACTGAAGGAAGCTCAGCTTACTCTTATCAAAGGGAGGACGGGACTATTGATGTTGATTCAATCTCCAAGCGAGTGTACCGCTCTGTTCTATAGTCGTTAGCGCTAGGAATGGCTACTAACTTTGACAAGTGGAGGAATTTTGGTGCAACAAAGCTTCTAGTTGAGTTATCTACTTAAGTAGGGAAAAATAAGTTCTCGCTAGACTGACCCGTAACGGAATTAGTAAAGTCAAGATTCAGAGAGGAGCTCTAGTCAAGGGATAGGTGAGATAGGTTGTTAAAAGTGAAATATCGAACCAGGCTTTCTTCAATCGGTTGAACGGGACTCTTCTTTCTTAGCCAGAAGCCGATTCACAATCAATTCCGGTGTGAAGAGTAGAAAAGCATTCCTGCGAGCCTCTGTCTCCGGGGCTAGTGAGCAAGTTGAATCCATCCTTCTCAAGCCGGCCTTTGATAAACTTCGAATATCTAGGCCTGGAAAGGCGGAGAGGAGAGGGACAGGCATTCGCAGCCGTGATCTTATATATGATACCACCAAAAGATCGAATTAGTCTGTACCTTAGCAGCTCCTTCTCGAAGACCGGATTTATGGTCAACGACTCTGACCTTATTTTCATTCAAGGGCGTGGAAGCCCCTACTTGAGCATCTCCTATGAAACTACTTCCCTACGGGCTCATTTCCGGATATGAATATTCCACGGATTGCTTCTTCGCTTCAGCTTTCCTATCAATAAAGAATTTTTTCTTCTCCGTATTGCTTCTTTCTTCACCGCGGAAGATGCCCCCAGAACTACTAAGGAGTCCCGCTTGGAGATTGAATCAAGATCCCTGTAAGCAACGACGTTAGACGAATTTTCTCCTATGGGGAAGAATTTCCATTATCATGGACAGGTGAGCCCTACCACTCTCAAACTCACTACTAAAGAGATGCCTATTGGCCATTCTCAACACTGTGAATCCGCATCAATGCCATTCTTGCTAAGAGCAGTGGCATCTTTGTCCTTCAAAGAGCGGATTAGGCTTCCCAGTCTCAGATGGACATTAAAAAGAAATTTCTAGAGGCATTAATATTTGATAAAGGAAGTGACATACCTAGTATAAGGAATAGAGAGTAATCCAATCCCCTAAAGAGAAATGGGAAAACCGATGCTATTTCAGCTGTTGGTGCTATTGATTAAGTTGAGTTTGGGAAGGCAGTCTTCTATATAGGAGAAAGACTTATTTTAGCGGACATTGCTTTCATACCCTTGCAGTGAAATAGGAAAAAAGTCTTTAGAACCCCGACTGAAGGAAACTCACTAAGTAGAGTCTCTATCGCCTTGGGCTAGGAAGGGAAAAGATCTAAAAGAATTAGCTCGGGTTCCACAGAAAAAAGAAAAGAATCAATTCCGGTGAGAAAAGCATTCCTTTGACCTTCACTCTTGATGGTTGAATGTTCACAAGACATGTGACCATGACTTATAGAAATGCGCAGATTTGGTAGGTCTCCCGTGAATGAAGTGAAAGAGAAGTCGCCTCTCCCGCAGCAGTTAGCTCTTTTCCCTGAGCTGAGGGTATGAAAGAACTTGGAGTTGCCGCTCTTGTTGCTTTGGCATTTGCAATAGGAAGTTGAGTAGGGGCATGCCTTAAGGAAAGGACTCAGTCTCTCGGGTATCTATCAACATATAGAGATCTTGCCTCTGCGTCTGCTGCTATTGATGTGTCCGCTCCCATTGACTCTTTTTGAGTAAGATCAGTAGGCGAGAAGCTCACATCCGGCTCCATAGAAGGAAAGAGAAGAGTCATCTTATCTTGACTACTCCCTAGAAAACAGAACTCTTAACGATGCTTTGAATAGCAATCTTTCGTACCCCATTCAATAGACTTGCTGGGAAAGCTTAATAGAGTGACCAAGCTAAGACCTTAGACGAAGAGAGTGTCCAACCAATCACGACAAGCAGCCCTGCACTAAGCAAGTCGTAGTCCCAGCTTTTTTTCTCCTTCGATAGAGTTGGATTGGAAGAGTCAGCCTGCGGGGTAAGCCTTTTTCACGTGTGCGCATTATTTAATATTAGTCTGTCTTTTCTGGAGTAAGAAATCCAATTCGAGCTAAGCTAAGTTTACTTAGCTTGGGTTTACTTTAGAGCTCCTTAGATATGGCTTACTCATATGATGCGTGGGAAGAAAGAGATGCGTGCCGGAGCGCCTTCTAGGGTTGGGTATTCCCCACCGGGCCTTCAAGGGGCAATCTAAATAGGCTATCTAAATTCACTTTAGAGCTAGACTATCAAAGCTAACTCTGGCAATCCACTTGCAATCCTTATTCGAAGTCAAAGAAATAAGGCTTCGGAGAGTGAGTGTACATGACGTGGTGGCTTCTTTCGTGCTATCTCTTCGGTGTAGAACAGAACAACCCTATCAATCAATCCGATGACCCCTTAGCTCCTAGAAAATAGACTTCCTATCGTTCTCCTGGTTCCTAGTATGAAACATCATTGTCTTATACTCGTCAAGAGTCCTTTAAAAGGTCAATCATTGTTCCATCTATCTAGTTATCCTCTTAGTAGATATTCTATCTGGTTCTGGTTCAGAGAATAGATATGTTCAGCGCTTGGTATTGGAAATAGCGGAAGTTCACGCGGCTAGGTAATTGAACTCCTGAATTTATAGGGATCAATGCCCTAGCTGGTGTTGAAGGAATAAGCCCTGCTAGAATGAGAATAACTAATGCAGGTAGCTCTAAAGGAGAGGTTCTTACCGTACTGCCTCAATCACCTCCTTCTTTAAGGAGAGAAAAGCAGCATACATTTTTTGAATAGAAGGTGCCTATCGCTCCCGCTCCGGTGGTTATCCGCTTTTTAAAGGTAACTAGGAAGAAAGACCCGATGCAGAACTCTATTTCTTAGGTTCGTAGGAGGAGCCTTATGTCGTAGGCCCTTGCCCAGTGGACCAGTGAACTATTCAATCATAAGTAATCCAGTGGAAGCGGAGAAGAATTGGCATCAACTGATACTCTGTCTCTTCGGTTTCGAAGGAATTGAATCGGAGTAGTACCAATGAAAGAAAAAGCTATACCGATTAACGAGATAGCCGGACCTTGAACTCTAACTCATTTCCGATTTAGTCGAAAATGCCCTTCCGCATAATCCTGACTTTTCGTGTGCCACATGAGTAAAGAAACTGCTATCTGCTTTCTTCCCTGTTGGAATAAGGCTATCTCGGCACGAGGCCTTATAAATTGTAGATTTGCTTGGGTCCAGGGCTCTGCCGATGGCCAGATAGGCGAAGCGGTTCACCACTCTGCTTCCAGATTTCTTTTAGTAGACTAACCTATGAATATTCATGAAGAAATGAATGCCTCTTTCACAGCTAACCTCTTCATGCTGATATTTTCTGTTTCGTCGATAGCATTTTCTAGAGGGAAAAGGAGCACTGCAATACTATAGTTCTCGTCCTGCCGGACAGACAGGTTTGCGACTTGCGGAGTTTAGCAGCCGGCTTTGATCGTTCTATTACCGGCGTTGGATCTATACACAGATAGGTCGTCCTATCCCAGCATTCCGCTTCTTGAATATAGACCAACGATAGCCGCCGTCTTGTGGTCTCTAGGAGAGTGACGGCAGCGGCGATACCGCTTGAAGTCCTTTCTGTGAACCCCGCCCTGATTGATTATAACTAGAGGTGGTCTCGACCCTTACTTAAGAGAAAAGTCCAATAGGGGAGCTGCTTGTGGACCTAAGAGGGAGCCCCTTGTTGGGGTCATGAAAAGAATCCCTCTGCGCTCCTGTTAGATGCCGCTTGCCCCTTTCCACTCCTTCACCTCTGGGACAGGCAGTTTCACTCAAAGCTGCTGGAACGAGAGCTCTTTTATCTCCGATTCCTTTCCGCCGAACTACCTTTCCCTGAAAGAATAGCGGAACCGGGACTTCTTCATCTGAGCGTACTTCCATCAGCTTCAGGAAGTGCAGTTGAAGTAGAGTCGGTAAGCCCAGTTGTTGATGAATTAGACTTGTCCCCCGAATCCATGCCCGGGGCTAGCGCCAGTTCAGAGTCAGAGTCTTCCCCGTTGGCCAGTCAGAAGATGAGGCAGCGCCCTTTTTCCTATTTATTGACCGTCACCAAGCGGCTGATAGATCCTGGTCTATATCGTAGTCTCTGGTGGCCTCTTAGGAGTCTGATAAAGCTGCCCTCCCATCGGAAAAGACAAAGAAAGGACGGACTACACCTTTCTTTATCGATTGGCTTCATGTTCCGCTGCTTCCCACTCTGTCTTCTACTAATAAGATAAGAGTGGTGACCCCATATAGACATTCCTTTAAGGGAGGCTGTCTCCATACGGGAATGGTTTCTCCTTCCACCGAACTCTAAGCGCTAGTTTTTCCTAGTAAAGTAAATAGATTCCTTTTTTTGGCGACTAATCCGATCCGGCTAACCGGAACTGAACTTAAAGCGGGGGAAGAGGCATCAGCCGCAGAAAGTAATTGAATCGGGGAAGTTGCGAGTTTTCGCTATCCCCAGACAGAACTTTTCCTTCTTCAAGATAGCACTTACTGGGTGAAAGAAAGAATGAAACTGTTCAAGGAGAAAGCTTTGAATCACAAAGATCTATTCTAGAGAAAGAGACAAAGAGAAGGGAATCTTCCATGAGGGTCGTTGGATATGCATAAAGAAAGTAGGCTAAATCAAAGGTTGGCCTTTGACCCATCTCTTGTGGATCGGTATATCCCTTAGTCCATTACTGAATAAGTAATTAGTCAATTACATCATAAGGCTTAAAGAAAGGGGAGGTTTCATAGCTCTAGCTTGCTGCGTCAACTGGCCCTTCGTCATCCTTTCTGTGAGGTAGCTTGTCTCCTCCAGCTTGTCTGGTTAATGGGGCTCTCTATTCAAAGATTCAAGAAGTCACTAAGGGGTATTAGTGACGAGCTGTGAAAGGAGTTGCTCTCTTTCTCTTCCTTTACACAAGTCCATGCACCTACAGCTCGATCTACTAGCGCTCTCTTCGATCCTTCCAGGTCAAGACCTTCGCTTGTTTTGTTGACCACTTTTAGAAGAGCGACCTTTCGTCCTTTCCATCTCCCACCCATGCATGATGCTTACGTCCAGTACTGAAAATCATACCAATGAAGATTGAGGAGCTTAACCAAGAGCGGCAAAGCATAGAATGTGGGGTTGAGAAACTAGTTTTCGAGAGGTTTCAAGATACTCGACTTAAAGGAGAGGGAAACTTGGTCAATGAATTTTCCACTCCTGAAGTCATCTAACTGGGACAGATGTCCTTTGCGATAGTCCAGTCCTGGGAAAGTCTCTATTTATCGTATAGAAAGCAGCTCTCTTGAACAAGTAACTAATTACTTAGTAGTAGTTAACTTCATGTTAATATTTGTTCATATTATGGGTAAACCAGTTACCGATTGTCCAGGATAAGACTTCTGAAGGCTTCCGAAGGTAGAAGAACTGATTAATGGTAGCTACTGACCCCCACCCGGGAGGAATTGGTTTTCTGGCGAAAAGGCAGACCCTTTGATTGAATATACCTCGCTCAACTGCGCAAATCGATTATGCTACTTTTGAAACAAGAGAAAGAGAGTGGCCAGGGAAATCTTACACGAATGCACTAAAAAGGTCCCCCCTTTTCTTGATGCAAGTCTAAAGCAAGCAAGCTCCTATCCTATTGGATTCTTACACAAAAGTTGTATTTGGGTTTCGCTGCCTAGATACAGTCTACCCTTCTTCTTCCCCATCCAGCAATAACGAAAACAGCAAAATAAAGATAGGGCACCAATCAATAGCAGCACACCTAAAAGACAACATTTCATGTTCTAACACGGCGAAGCCTAGACACAAGAATCTTCCATCAGCTTTGACAATAAATAAATAACCAAAAAGTGGGTAAGAAGTGAGATGCGTTTCGATATGCGCCTATCATCGATAATTTTCTTTTTTACTGAGGATGTGCGCCTTTTTGCTTTGGTTAAGAGGACTCTCCACACATCGAGTAAGTACCTATAAAAGGAAATAGCATTTCATCCTTCCACTGAGCTGATCCGAGTGGATCAATGGCTTGGGGGTGAAGTCGGCTTAATTAGTACCCTTTCGGTATGTGTTTAGAGGGATCTATTTATTTCTCAGATTAAAATGTGGGAACTCGCTCCCCTCCCTTGCGAGGCTCCTCAATTGGTTGCCTAAACTTCCGTTTAAAACCCCTACCTCCTAAATTTAAGGAATATTGTAATAAGCTGGCCGCCTACTTGAATGTCCCAATACCTTCCCTTCAACAATGTTTGAATTATCTAATGGTCTTTAGGGGAGGCATCAAAGAGGATCTCAACCAGCTCTAAGGATCCCAATAAGGTGTGGGTTTCCTTGACCAGGTCGGGTATATCTCGCCTCCTAGCCCGCTATCGAAAGCAACTGAAAGAGGCTTCCCTTACCAATGAAACTAGATCGAAAGAGACAAGGACTCTAACCTCCACTTCAACAGGAAAACCCTACCCATTTGATTGTTCGAATTATTTCATTGTCCTAAGCATTAGCAAGAGCAGTCACTAGTCTTGACTCTACATGAATGAGAAGAAGGGGCGTAGCGCTTACTTAGTGCTTGCGCTAAGGTAAAACACTTCCTGCTTCAAGGCTGGCTAATGATAATAGATAGATATCTTCTTCTGGGAGAGCTAGTCTTAGTGGCGGGGCACCCAGTGGGAGTTGCAATTCAAGTTGCAATCTCTTCTTCCTGCCAGCGAGTTTGAAGTTCTTCCCTTTGCTGGTGCTTGGATTGGATGAGGATTGAGGATTAGCAATGATTCTCCAGCAATTTGTAGGTTTTCCCTGGCAAGTCTAACTAGATCTTTTTCTTTTGCTTGCTTTCCTCTTTCTTTGCTGCAATAGAGGAGATTGGCTGGCCTAGTTCCAATCCTTTTGCCCGTGTTTGCATAACTGCCATTTCCTTTCCTTGCGTGGATATCTTATACTAGTGAAAGCGGCATCCTAATCCCAACTGTCGAATGCATCAAAGATGCCCTCATTTCCAAAAAGCATCACTCCTATCCGGAAAGATTCCCTCCATCTGGTTCTGGTTCCTTTCTTTCATTTCACAAGCTTGTAACTTCAAACCCCTCTCCCTCTCCTTCTCAGTCGAGCTACTTCCTCCCGTAACTTGTCAGTAGAGTGACTTCGTTCCTCTCCGTCTATCACCTTTTCGAGCTTATGGTCTCAAAACCCCAACCTCTTTCTTTACTACCTACTGTCGATTAGTTACAGTATACGTTAACAGCGCATATGCGAACTGCTCATCTGCGACAGCTGATATGCGACTAAAGGTGGTTTCATTCGTCTTTCGTCCGCCCCGCCCCTGTCACAGAGCCCTAATGAACAAGCAAAAGAGTTGCAGTCAGGGGGAGCGATACGAAGGAATGGATGCACTTCCGCTATGGCGGGCGAGGTTCCTGATCAACGAAAGAAAGCCCGCTCATAACATAGCTCATGACCTTTGATCAATAGGGCATTCGCTCGTCACTCATAAGAGAACTCCCCCTGGAAGTGACAGATCTTGTCGGTCACGTGAGCGACAGACCTGCTAGAGATAGAAGAGCACCACTTCTTATTTTACGGAAAAAGGAGCTTTCCTACGAACAGCGTTCAGGAGCCATCAATAAGAAAGAGGAGCAGCTCGAGCAAGGTAGAGTCTATCAAAGAATCATGTTCCTCCCCTCGTGCTATTTTATGATCAGGGACAGATTCCAGTCTTGCTCCTTCCCGTCCCGCCATTGAGATCTAGATGAGCCTGTAATCTTTCCATAGAGCGAGAGAATGGATTGGTATACGAGATTTCCCTAGAGTGGACGGTCTCCCTAGCAGTAAGGTTTCCATACGAGGTTTGGCTAGGGCAATTTTAGCAGGAAGTCTCCATAGTGGGCGCCTTCGTAGCAATAGTAGGATTCGTCCTAGTAAGTACTAGCCTCTTTTCCAGTAAGTTGTGTTACATCCCCTTCAATTCCTGCTATTCGCAGAAGAGTTGATATTGACACTCTGGAAAGGGGAGGACTAGTTGATAGGGTAAGATTTTATAGGTTCCATCCAGACGAGCTAATAGGGTACATAGGTGGAAAGAGTTTACCGAGTCAATAATAGTTTGTCGAATTCCCTTACAGCCCAGTCTTTACTGCCGAGTTTTACCTTTTCGCCCTTAAGCTAAGCCAGAGATTCCCCTTGGGTAGGGCTAACTATATATCTTTATATGGTATGGCCAATATTCAAATTCTTCCTTCTTTCGGGCTGAGTCCGTTCGTTCGCCTGCTAGAACTTGTAGTAGACGCTTTAATTCATCTTTCCTCGCTCTAATCTATGTAAAAGCCTAAATCCCAATTCTCATATCTTCCCCCCCTCTCTGATGAGTTCTGCAGTTCAGTCTCTCCGATGGGCAGGTTGCTTCTTAGTGAAGGTGGGGTGGTATTGTTTGAGCCACAATAGGAGGTTGGTGGCTGTTATGCGTCTTGTGCTGATCTGGTAACTGTCCTAGGGGAATAGGAAGTGGTGCATCGGGAAATCAATCGGAGAATTCATTCAACTACTAAAACTATCCCCTCAGTCAAAGGGAAGCAAGAGTGCCAAATCGTGAGTTCCAAGCAGGGAATTGGCTCTTCCACACCGCATAGCGGTCAGCTAAAGTGGAAATAAAAAGTTTACTAGTTTAGGAACCATATTATCGAGACTTCCCTTCCCGCAATGCGAATCTCTATCTCTTTGCACCAGCAGCCTATTCTTATACATTATACACCAGCGTCTATTACAGCTGCTTCTATAGCAGCGAGTTCTTTCCTTTGCAGTCTTCCGCTCGGTTCAGCTACTTTTCTTTCTATGATGCTCTTACTCCGATCTCGTAAATCATCAAGAAGGTAACAAGATCGAAAGCCAGCCCCTAAGAAGAGAGAGAGAACCCTCCCTAGGATGTTGGTAGGAAGAGGTTGGCAAAGCCAACGCAGTCCGCACGGTACGGAAAATTGGTCCGCTCCGCAAAGCTCGGTGCGCTCCCAAGGCCTTCCAAAATCTTTGCCTCCTTTCTCATGGAATAGTTCAATGCCCCTTAAACGAAAAAGAAGATAGCGAAATGCGCAGACACCTGAAACAAGGGAACTCTCCTACAACAAAAAGCGTAATAGCCTACAAAAAAACAAAGAGACTGGAAGGCTTGCAACGATTGAAGACTAGGCCGCTTGAAAATAGCGGCATACAGACAACTCCTACTTAACGTAACGTAATTTTCTACATCGAAAGCGCACGAGGTCCCTTTCTGTCCTTAGAGGCCTACGCCTGATAATCCTATCAGTTCAGTCAGCGAATAAGCCTAGCTGGGCTTTCATCCCTCCCGCATCACATCACGATCACGGAATGATTTTTTTTCTCTTTCTTGAGGAACTGAACTTTCTCAGTCCGTATTTCTGTCGAGAAAGGGAATTTTCAGGTCGAGCACGTAGGCAAAGGCCTCCTTCCATATCATCTTTGTAGGGGGCTTCCCTCTTACACATCAACTGAAGACCAATCCAAGACTGACGACAGACTAGATTTAGAGAGCAGAGGAAAGAAGAATATCTTAAGTCCAAGCAAAGCAGAAACGTTAGCTATAGCTATATGCTCAACATATGTTACTTATTTCCTTGGCGGAGTTAAGACCGGGAAGTAAAGGCTGCACAGCAGGCCGGGCTAATCGGTAAGCAACAGCCTAAGATAATGCCGCATACCAACCACAGCTTATCAGGCTCGGTCAAGAACCTAGCAGTCTCGTTTAAGTACATAGTGGCAGTTCATCTTTTGACCCCTTGAGCTTGGTGGCCTCAAAAAGCGCTCTAGCTGCCACAAGCGGTTATACAGCTCACTACCTTTTTATCTAGAGGGAGCCTTTATCTAGAGCTAGAGATAGGCCCAAAGTCTTATGTATGATGGTCGTAGATGGTGTGGTCTCAAGGGTTACCCCCGGAAAGACAAGACCACTCCCTGCTCGAGGAACGTAGTCAAACGAGCGAAGCGATAGGTTGGTTTAGGCCCTTAACCTGGACTAAGAAAGATGTGCCACATATACCACCAGTTTAGTAACCTGACTCAATCGCCGGCTAGTAGGATGTTGCAAAAGCGGTCTACCTCACTCTAAGGCCTACCTGCCCGCACACTCTCACTTATCTGTAATCGGTTAATCGTATTCCTGTAAGCTAGCCTGTAACATCCTTTGCAGAGCTAACTCCGGAAGTTCTTCCATCCCCTTTGCCGACTTCTTACCGTAAAAAGGTAGCTAGGCTTGCTTTACCAGCTGATCTTTCTTCCTTCTAGTCGAGGTGAAAGCTTTCAAAGAGCTGAGTCGTACCCAAACTCTATCGAGTCAGCAAGTAAACTACCTCGCTGAACTAGCTTTAGACTAGGCAATAGAGTGAAAAACTTCAGGAGAGATTGCTCCCCGCTTGAATCACTGAGAACAAACTTTCTACGATCCTTAAGTTAAGGGTCGGGTCAGTTGCAAATGCTAGTCATTCGCTCTTCCGACAAGAGCTCAAGGGCTTTTCTTATACGCCTACCTATATTAGTAGTAGGTGGGATCCCCCTTCCACTTCCGATGTAGCTCATATGATTAAGGGACCTAACTCACAGTCCAGTCCTACGATAGCCGCTGCTTCAGCCAGGTCAGATTGCCGGAAAGTAAGGATGTGGGGGAGATGAACTGCTTAATGATGTAAAATGCGCAAGGGTTGAGCGATGGAGGAGAGCAAAGCTACCTTGAGGTTGGTAGCTGATGAAAGCCTTTAGGTGGAAGTGTTCATAGCCTAAAGTTAAGGAAATATTACCAAATGAATAAGGGTTAACCGAATAATGCGCTGAAAAGATGACAGAGCGAAGTTTGTCTACGACAAAGGGTTGGTGTAACTAACTGAGCCGATAGGCAATTTCGGACTATTTATAAGACAGTATACCTCGACGGTAAGAACTAGAGGAATGAAGTAGCTCGACTAGAGGAGATCCCTACTTAATTAAGCCTTTTTCTTTCCGAGGAAAATGGACAGCAAAGCACAGGGCTCAGCACTCAAACTGTATAGGTTTCCGCATTTGGAGGGAAAACTACGGCTTATCCATAAGCAAGGGCCCGGCCTGAAACTGACTAAAAAGATACCGCCCCAGCTGAATAAGTATACTAGTAGAGTAGTCTCCTGTAGGGAAAGAAGATTAGATAGGCGAAGGGGAACAAAGCTATTTATTCTCTATAATCTTAAGATAAATCTATCTATTATCATTAGCTCTTTCAGGGAAATACCTATAGATTACTGGTAGGGATGGAACAGAACTCCCAGAAAGGAAAACTTCCACTGCCCCAGCTTTTGACCTTGACCTAACCCTTTAACAACCTAGACCTAGCTATTAACCTGTGCCTGCCCTGTCAGAATCTCTCGAACTTGGACCCCATAGGAGTCAACCACAGACGGTTCCGCTCTATTGTCGTCATACCCTTGGGCTTGGGTGACGCCAGCTTCTGGGAATGGATCGCTTGCTAAAGGAGAGGATGTTAACAGTGACGAGTCCAACCCTTCTCTCCCTTTAGTGGCTACATCGGTCTGCGGGCTTCCTTCAACATTTCCCTTTCTTTACTGGAGATGCATTCTGATTAACCTTGCTTTCGTCCTTCTCGAACCGGAGTAGGCCTGCATCAATTAGATCCTGGATTCTATGCCTTAGATTGAAACATCAGTTGGTCCAGTGTCCTATTCCACCCATATGAAACTCACAACGAGCATTGGGGTCATAACTTCTGGGTGGAGGATTTGACGGTGGCCTGAGAGGGTGGATAGGGCATCCAATTTCCTTGGCTTCTTGCCCTCTCTTCCTTTTTGACTTGGAGGAACTTGCGGAACCATCGGTCGAGGTAAAAGGATCGGCTGGGCTTGTTTGGTAGGGGTCCACTTAAGGTCGTCGCGATACATCCTTGGAGACGGGCGATTAACCGTGCTGGTCTGACTAACTTCAACCTTTTTTCCTGTTACCCGTATTCCTACTGAAGCTCTGTCTCTTTCTTGGTACCTTTGCGGAGTCATGACTAACGGAGTGGGGGGTAGCCTGATGAAAGACTGGGAGGCTTGGTTCGCGTAAGCTCAATGCTTAGGGCAGAGTTATGGCTTTCATCTCTCCTACAACAAGGCAGGTTACTATCCTCTTCCTCCCCTGGGAATTGAACTGAAACTGAGAATCTAGCGATTCCTATCCCCTTACTGGTTTAGCTGGTTCTAACTACTTGCTAGCTCTTTATCTCTTTCTGTGGTCTCTTGTTGGTTCTTAGTAATCTGCTATAGGTCTGGGATCATCCTTCCTTTCATAGGCTGGGGAAAGCCTTGCCTTGTTGCCTTTATTATGGCCATGACCAGCTAAAGATCACCGCCATCTCACGAATTGGATTCGAACCAATTCGCTCAAAGAGTCAAAGCGAGATAGGCCTATATGCTGGAGGCTCTATCATACATCAATTAGAAGTTCAAGACGGGCATCCCCATAAAGTCGTTCCTTTCCCAACTATAGCTGAACTTGCCCGAAGGAAATGTTGGATCTTCTTGCCGGGAAAGAGTTTGGTTACCAAGTTCAGTTACCATAAGCGGAAGTGCAACCCTTATATCTCCGATATATAGGATAGAATGTCAGTTTAAAATCCATTTGGGTAGATAGTATGGCTTGATAATGTCAAGTTAAGGCTATCGCGAAGTAAACACAGAATTAGTCTCAGCCTTGACTATGGAATCAGATTTCCTTTTTCAAGAAGAAAGTCAGTTCTTTCAAACTAGCTATTTGTAGCCGCCCTATTTAAACCCGATAGCCTTAAAGAGGGAACTTTCGGTGGGCAATCAATCTCTAAATTTCTCTTGAAATAAAAGCCAGCACTAATAAGTGGAAAGAACTCAAAAAGGGAGAAGGGCTCTCAAATACCATATGTTTAATACAAGCAGTTTGTATATTGTGAAGGAGAAATCACAAGGAAAGTTGGTGAATCTTCTGTTTCAGGTCGCTGATCGGCTTCTTCCCCTCCTACGCTATGGATAGAGCTGGGGTAGGCAAAAGCCCAACCCATAAAGACCGGTGCCAATGAATGGGAGAAAAAGGGCAGGCAGCTTTCCCGTCGCTTCCCGTCCTACCTTTCCGTCTGTCCTTTCTGTCTTTGTACTGCCTTTCCTTTCTTTTTATCTGCTTAAAAAGGGGGCTTGAGTGGACAAAGACTTCTGCACGTACCTATTGGTCAAGTGGTTAACGCTCCTTCTTATGCTTTTCCTTATTCGGAAATGAAAACATTTACCTTGTTCACCGGGTTCATTCTCAGATAAGTATGCCACGTATGTCCTTCTTGGTCTGTTTGTTTGTGGCCAGGGGAAGTCGCATGAAAAACGCAAGATACAAAAGTCAGATGCCCCAAAAGTCTGATTTTATTGATCACTAGCCCTTACTTACTCTCAGTCACTGATTCAAGAACGAATACCGAGACAGCCGTTCCCTTGCCGGTCTACTGCCTGATGGCTTTACATCGCTAAAGAATCAGTAATTGACAGCAAGAGCTAAGAAAAAAAAAGTACCAATTGGATTGGCAATGTGCGCTCAAACCTGCTACTAGTCTCTGTGATCACTTATGTCATTTCAGTAACCATCATTCCGCCAGTGAATGTGTAGCGAAAGAAGGGAAAATCACTACCCTTTCTGATACATCTGACTGGTTTACTTTCAATCAATCTTCAGAGCACAGAGGGAATTACCCACACCGAACAGCATGTGTTAAGCATTTCGTTTAGGCAAATAAGAGCTCGCATAGCTTCTATAATCTCCATCATCTTATCTAGCCGGAATAGCGGGACGGGTTCCCTATATTACGAGCAACTATATACAATCCTAAAGGGGAAAGCTTCTCTCGAATGTATGAAGGAGAAGAGATACCCGAAGGCATCTTTTCAGAAGCATTTCCTACCCCGCCTGAAGCTAGCATATACCCGCCATGGCGAAGAGGCCATATGTTGCAGAGGTGTGTCGAGGCCTGCTACGCAGAGGCTCACAGGGAAGAAAGAAGGGCAAGTTCACCTTGATAGCTATAATGGACAGGGGGCATGGCGGCCGTGGTCCTTTTCTCTTACGGAGGATGATGATGAGGATTTACTCACTGATGAAGACGCCATGAGTCAAGATGAGGAAGAGGTTTTGAGTTCGAGTTGGAGTGGAAGCTGTGAAGGAGGCGAGTTCCCTAACCTACGCGAGCCTTATTGAAAAGGCCCCTTACTATAGAACAAAGCAAGGGATTGAGCTGCGCTCGTTGCTTGTTGTTTTCGAGCCGGAGCTTGCTGGGTAGTGAAGTGGTCCGTGAAGGTTAAATCACACTTGTGTTAAGCAAGACGAGTAGCCAGACTTAACATTGATTGAAGCAGCTGTTGGAGAGAAGACACCAGTCAGACCTGCAAGCACCGGGTAGTACGCAGCGGCAGTTTTCAATCATACAATGTGTACTCGTAGTCTGACTTTTAGCGGTAGTCAGCTGTCCTGGTTCTCCTCTTTTCATTGCCCTATTGAGTAAGGGTCGGTGTTTGCAAAAATGTCGAGCCGACGGGGTCAGGTACCAGTAGTGACAATGGCAATAGGGATCCTAAACCTTGAGGTTTGTAACCCCTTATCTCTTGGCGAATGAGTAGGTGTGCCCATCCGGGCGCGACAACGCTTATTTATATTTAGGTTTAGGTTACTTGCTTACCGGTTTACTAGAGTGATTCTTAAAGTTGTTTCCAGTTATCCGCCGACTTCGCTGGTGAACCCGGGCGTACTACTTGACTTGCCAATTCTATTCTTATTCAATTTCTAGTTCGATCCTGCTTTGGGCTGGATGGTGTCAGGGGTTAACCTCCCTTAGCGTCGGATTGTCTTTGGATGTCCGGCGTCCATGAGGCGAACAGCCGGTAGCGGGACTCGGATCTCTCCGAGGTCTGTCTCCCAACATATGGTCTGTTTAACCTCACTCCTGACACAAGGAGTCCTTCTACGGTGAAGAACAACCGGTGAAACACCCTGCCATTTAGGCGAGTTTCGGTGTGTCTTAGCAATTTTGCTAACGACCA